AGCTTCTATAAATACGGATACCCCCAATACATCGAAACTCATTGCCCATGGATAAAGAAAAACCGTTTCAACATCAAAAACAACAAAAACTAGAGCAAACATATAATAACGGATTCGAAATTGTAACCAAGCATCGCCCATCGGTTCTATACCCGATTCATAACTAGAAAGTTTCTCTGGCCCTTTGCTAATCGGGACTAAAATTCCGGAAATTAGAAATACCAAAATAGGAATAACGCTTGATATTATTAGAAATGTCCAGAAAATATCATATTCGTAAAGCAGAAACATAGATAAACTCCTATGAATGTGGAAAATATACCGGATTAGTCGATTCGAATTGAAATGAATTGTCAAGTCATCCATAACTGTTTAGTGAAAACAACAATTCATTTTGATCGAACCGTCTAGTTTCGTTTGGTTGCTGTGGTACATGTTTCGTTTCAAGATTTATCGATTGTAATCCTATTTCCATTACACTTACTTTAATTTTATTTCGATATGATATAGTAAATATACGATATAGTAAATCTATATATTGTTCTTATACAAAAGAAAAAAAAACTCTCTCGCTTTCACCCCGTTTCGGGTTTTCCTACGGAATTCAAAATAGAATTATCATTTTTTTTTTAGAATTTCTAATTCTAAATTTTTTTATTAGATTTTAATTTATTTTTTTTTTGTTTATAATCATAAACAAAAAAAAAATAGTAGGGGTTTGCCTTCTTTTTTTTTGTCTCTTTTTTTTAGAGATTTAGAAGAGAGTAAGTAGTCATATATAGGAAAATGGCTAGGAATTTCTATCTCATCTCAGGATTTAGAGTATATTGGTGTTGGTATATTATCATTTTTTTTATTAGAATCCAGATCTAGGAGCTTATAGTGATTGAATACGGAACGAGAAGATTACTTGTTTTGTGCTTTGCTAGGTAAGGCATACATACTAAGAAATAAGAAAAAGGCCTATTTGACAATGTTTACAATGAAACTTACCAAAGATCTTCGTTTTTCAAACTCTAGCTTGTCGGCTTGTCAACAAATAAAGTAAGGCGTTCCTAGATCCATGTGACTTACTATTAACTATTATATAACTATTCTAGTTCTATTTATTTTAATTTGTATTTAATTTGTATATATATATTTTTATATTCTATATTAGATTAGAATTAGATTAGAATTCTATATTAGATTAGATTTTGGTTAGGTTAGGTTGGAGTTTTTAACCGGGTTCATGTCAAAATTTTGACTCCAAAAATGCATCAGGATTAGGTAGATATACCAAAGAAAAGAAGTATCATTAACGCTTTGATTGTAGACAGGAAAAGAGGAAAATTCATATGTAATTCATCTACGAAGATGAATGAAGAAAAATGAGTTTGTTTATCCGAATCCGAGATTAGAAAAAAATACTGATTGAATTCATTGAAATGCGTTTTTGTTTTCAGTTTTATGCTCTGCTCTGAACGATTCCCCTGTGAGCGAGCTTATGAAAATGCTTTTTTTTTCGATGAACCAAGCAACCGCGAAGTGGCCATTAACAAACAACAAAGAATACACTAATGAGGAAATGAAAACTATATAACTTTTTGTATTTAAATTTGATTGTATTTAAATTTGAGGACTATATTAGGGCTATACGGACTCGAACCGTAGACCTTCTCGGTAAAACAGATCGAACTGATTATTTATCAAAATGATTCGAACTCTTTCAAAGACCCAACATGCATTTTTTTGCATTGGGCTCTTTCATTAACTTTAACTGATATAAATATCAGCTAGTCTACCATATTTTTTCTTGACAGAAAGGAAAGATAAGAAGATGGCTCCATGTGCTCTGATTCATTATTTTGATTCCGATCCAGTAGCACTACCAAAGTGTTTCAAAGAAGGGTTATCTTGACGTAGGTCTGCTTCCGGCCTAGATCAACCTAAATTAAATGGAGTCTCTATTGCCCTGCTTAAAGAATCAAAGATGAAACTTCATACACCTTAAAGTTCATAGGACGAAAAGAGAATTTTTTGAGGTCCTTATACTCATTATGCCTAGCATTGAATAGACTGGGTATTCACCTTATCAATATCTAAAATCAAAAATAGGTTCTATTTGGTGCCTAATCCTAATATAGGCACCCGAATCGAACAGAACCATTTGTCAGGCTATTGTTCTCTTGTTTTGTTCCCTAAAAGTATAGTCATGGAGTAAGACATCGATTTCTCAATGAGATCAATTCTTTTGATTGCATGATGGATTCCTCTGAAAAACATTGGCGCGCGTGTAAACGAGTTGCTCTACCTAACTGAGCTATAGCCCTTGTGCTTGTGATCCATATTTTATCATATTATGTAGATAATTTCTTGTCAAGATGAATATTACATAATCCAACATCATATCTCTTTGATCTGTGATCTCTTTGATTGGTATTGCTTATAAGTAATATTGGATTTATAATCCATCGATGTGATGCGATGTAATGGGTCCGATTTCTTTCTCTTTGTGATC